AATTGCAATTAAACTCGGCCCAATCTTTTACTAAAAGGATTGAGCCGAATACAAAGATGCTTAGGATTGATATATTCTTTATTTTTATATCCTGTAGTTTCCCTGGATCGAGACAAGCCAAGTATCATTGAATTAAACTCGGCCCAATCTTTTACTAAAAGGATTGAGCCGAATACAAAGATGCTTAGGATTGATATATTCTTTATTTTTATATCCTGTAGTTTCCCTGGATCGAGACAAGCCAAGTATCACAACGCTTTCTACCCACCCTTTATACTATACTGTCTTTTTCTTTCCGTGTTGAAATAGAAACGTAACTTATTATGAAATCCATTTTTTACTAATTTCAAGAGATTTTACGAAAAAAAAAAATTCTTCATAGGAGAGAACAAATCTTTCTTTTTTTCGATGTTTAACACAAGATAGCAGAAATGAGATAAAGATAATATGAAGGCCTATTGATATATATTTCATCTTGACAAATATAGTAGCCCTATAGGTATAATTCAAATGAATGGGAAGAAAGGCTTAACAAAGCAGGGAAGAAATGAAATCCAAATAAAATAAAATAAATAGTAGAGAAATACCAAAAAGGGGTTCATATGCAATCTTGACAAAATAGCATGTCCACTCTTGTGAGGGGTGGACAGTTATACAATTTGAGCTAGAGCTCGTTGGTTGTATACTTATTTTAACATATTTTTATATTATTAAATACAAAATACTGATTTACTTAAATATAAAAGTAATTGGGAAAATTAGTTAAAACCTCATGCTTTATGTCCCTTCTTAAACAGCTATCTGGGGGGTAGTACTATGATAAAATGGAAATTGCATTCGGATGTATTTTTCAGACATCGGGGGGGTTATTCTCTGAAAGAATTGTGGTTCAATTTGGTATTGTTGAAATTCGAGCACAGGTGTGGACTAAGTAAATCAACGGGCAGTGCCGGTCCTGGTGAAAATACCTGTGAAATGGATCTAAATGATGATGACACTTTTAGGGATGTTTGTGAGGACAGCTATAACACAGGTTGTGTTATTGAAAATAAGATTTGCAAGGGTAACGACGGTTGTTCTTTTTGGAATAATAAGAAGAGAGGATAGTTTCTAGTTTTAGTAAAGCACCAGATTAAAGATTTTATTTTTTATATATTGGATTGACTGTCTGAATTTATTATCAGAAACTTATATATATGTATATGTAATGAAATATGAAAGAAATAGATAATAATATCTAGGTAATTACAAAAGTAGGCTAATAAACAGCTATCTGGGGGGTAGTACTATGATAAAATGGAAATTGCATTCGGATGTATTTTTCAGACATCGGGGGGGTTATTCTCTGAAAGAATTGTGGTTCAATTTGGTATTGTTGAAATTCGAGCACAGGTGTGGACTAAGTAAATCAACGGGCAGTGCCGGTCCTGGTGAAAATACCTGTGAAATGGATCTAAATGATGATGACACTTTTAGGGATGTTTGTGAGGACAGCTATAACACAGGTTGTGTTATTGAAAATAAGATTTGCAAGGGTAACGACGGTTGTTCTTTTTGGAATAATAAGAAGAGAGGATATAGCATTCGGGGTTGCGATGAGAGTTACTTTTCTAGTTCCGTTTGTGGTGAGAGTGAAAATCATAGTCAAATTGAGCATTTCGGTATAATAACCGGCACAAATGATAGTGATTTCACTCAAATAGACAGCGATACTGAGGGGGGTTCCACTCAAATAGAAAGTGATACTGAGGAGGATTCCACTCCCTCATTCGCGCATTTGTGGGTTCTATGCGAAGAGTGTTATACATTAAATTATAAGAGATTTTTGAAAGAAAGATTGTATATTTGTGAAGGATGTGAATCTCATTTGATAATGAATAGTTCAGAGAGAATCGAACTTTTGATCGATCCGAATACTTGGGATCCTATGAATGAAAAGATAGACTCAATAGATCCCATTGAATGGGATTCCGAGGAGGCGGAAGCTAAATTGGAGTCCGAGGAGGATCGCCTTAAACGGGCGATAGAGGAGGCTCTCATTGAATTGGATTCCAAAGAGGATCCCATTAACCAGGATTTAAAGTTAAAGTTAAAGCAGGCTCTGATTGAAATGCAATTGGATTGCGAGAGTATTTTAAGTCAACGGGCTTCCAAGGAGCCTCCCATTGAATTGCATTCCGAGAAGGCTCCCATTCAATGGCCCGAAAAACGGAATTTAAGGGGGTTAATCATTCGATTAAACGTGGATTTCAATAACTTTTTTAGTCAAAGTAAATCGGCTTCCCAGGAGCCTCCCATTGAATTGTATTCCGAGGGGGTTCCCGCTGAATTTTATTCCGAATTGTATTCCGATAGGGGTCCCATTGAATGGGATTCCGGGGGGGTTCCCATTGAATTGGATTTTGAGGACGATCCTTATAAAGATCGTATTGATTCTTATCAAAAAAAGACAGGATTAACTGAGGCTATTCAAACCGGGATAGGCCAAATAAATGGTATTCCCGTAGCAATGGGGGTTATGGAGTTTGAGTTTATGGGAGGTAGCATGGGATCCGTAGTGGGTGAGAAAATAACCCGATTGATTGAGTACGCCACGAATAAATCTCTACCTCTTATTATAGTGTGTGCTTCCGGGGGGGCACGCATGCAAGAAGGAAGTTTGAGCTTGATGCAAATGGCTAAAATATCTTCTGCTTTATATCATTTTCAAACAAATCAAAAGTTATTCTATGTATCAATCCTTACATCTCCTACTACTGGTGGGGTGACAGCCAGTTTTGGTATGTTAGGGGATATCATTGTTGCCGAACCCGACGCCTATATTGCATTTGCGGGTAAAAGGGTAATTGAACAAACATTGAATAAAGAAGTACCTGAAGGTTCACAAGAGACGGAAAATTTATTCGATAAGGGGTTATTCGATCTCGTCGTACCACGTAATACTTTAAAAAGCGTTTTGAATGAGTTATTTCAGGCCCATGGTTTCTTTCGATTGAATCAAAATTCAATCGAGTAGAACAGAACATTAAGTTCAATTATTTTATTTGTAGCAAACAATTAGTTAGTTTATCGGACTCCAAGTAAAAATAAGACAAATGCAATTTTCTTTGTCAACATAAGATCTAATTGTAGATCATAAAAAGAACCAAAAGTTTCGGATAACTCTTTTTTTGATTCTTTTTTAGTTATATTCCGGCTTACTACATAGAGTTTTCTATCTTTCTCTATCTCTCGAGAATCTCATTTTGACTAAGAATCCCTGTTGGGTCGTATTCGAACGAATCTTTCGATAATTTGTAAGAAGCTTTTTTTTAGTAAATTGAAATTAGGAGACAAGAGCAAAAGACGAGAAAAAAATAAAGAATAAAAGGTGATTCTCATACATATTTGTCATGTAGAAAGATGAATAAGTCCAGTATATACTCTCTTAGATATATACTGAGATCTATACCAATTCGAATTCCAATTTCATAAATACCAATTAATAAATGGAATTCTTAATTAATAAGAGATCTATACCAATTCGAATTCCAATTTCATAAATACCAATTAATAAATGGAATTCTTAATTAATAAGAATTTCATAATTCCAATTCTTAATTATAATTATTATAAGATATCTTTCTAAATAATAATAACAGGTACAAATAGTAAATCGAGGTACCCATTCTATGACAACTTTCAGCCTTCCCTCTGTTTTTGTGCCTTTAGTGGGCCTAGTATTTCCGGCAATTGCAATGGCTTCTTTATCTCTTCATGTTCAAAAAAATAAGATTGTTTAGATCCGGTAGGGCCCAATCTCATCCATCTTTTTTTGAACTTAGACTCGTATCATAACACAGATATCTATTTAGTGGAATATGTTGTAACATATGGCTTCCGTCGAAGATTAAAGGAAAAACTCTTATGCCTGCAGAAACATGATATATGGGTAAATGAATTCTAGTTATTTTCAAAAAGATCAGGATTGCCAGATGGCCGAAATAAAAAGTCGGTGTATCTATATGTATGTCGATATCTATAGTGGGATCATACGAGAAAAAATATGTTATTATTTTAGATCTAACCAATTTGATGAATTACTCCGAAAGGTTCACATCAACCTAGTGCTAGTTGATGGGAGTGACTTCGGAAACAAAAAGAGTCAAGTCAAATGAATTTTGGGTATTCTCTCAATTCCAATAAAATGCAACCGGATCAAGTATGAGTTGTCGATCAGAACATATATGGATAGAATCTATAACGGGGTCTCGAAAAACAAGTAATTTCTGCTGGGCCATTATCCTTTTTTTAGGTTCATTAGGATTCTTATTGGTTGGAACTTCCAGTTATTTTGGTAGAAATTTAACATCTTTATTTCCGTCTCAGCAAATCGTTTTTTTTCCACAAGGGCTCGTGATGTCTTTCTATGGGATCGCAGGTCTCTTTATTAGTTGCTATTTGTGGTGTACAATTTCGTGGAATGTAGGTAGTGGTTATGATCGATTCGATAGAAAAGAAGGAATAGTGTGTATTTTTCGTTGGGGATTTCCTGGAAAAAATCGTCGCATCTGCCTCCGATTCCTTATCAAAAATATTCAGTCCATCAGAATAGAAGTGAAAGAGGGTATTTATGCTCGTCGTGTCCTTTATATGGACATCAGAGGTCAGGGGGCCATCCCTTTGACTCGTACTGATGAGAATTTGACTCCACGGGAAATTGAACAAAAAGCTGCTGAATTGGCCTATTTCTTGCGTGTACCCATTGAAGTCTTTTGAGAAATGGGCTGAAGAAAGAATGAACGCTTTCTTAGCAGGAGGGAAAAAACTCAAAAATCCTCTTTCTTTTTTCTATAACATAACTTCACTGAAGTTTCTTCAGAACGATCATTCGAGCCAAAGCAGACGTACACATAAAAGACTATCAAACTTTTTCCGGTCTTTTATGTGTATTGAAATCTACATACCTCAATTGGATATCTAGAAACAAGATTTTTTTATTCTTTCTCTTTCTTTTATTA